TTCTTTTTTAAAAACAAAAAACTTGTTCAAAGAAAGTAATATATTCAAGTTAAATTTAAATATATATCAACCAAGTGAAACTAAAAAAGAAAAAGATTCTCTACTCAAAAATAATATAATTGATGAATCATCTATTCAAAAAAAAGAAAAAGATTCTAAAAAATATTTATCGACAAAGAATAAAATGAAATATTTGATTTATAAAACAAAAAAAATAAAAAAAGACAGAATTTGTCCTAATAAAAAACAAAATCAACGAGGTGATCGAATCAAATTAAAATTAAAAAAATTGCTAAAACGCCTTTTCGGGATATTAAAAAAAATGTCGAGATTCATTTACGACTCAAAAATTTTTTTTTTTAAAATTGTAACATTATTTATAAAAGAAATATACATAAATAATTTTTTATTTATCAGTAACATAAAAATACTAAGTATCAATGTACAACTCGTTCTTCAATCAATAAAAAACAGTTTTGATAAGTACATTTACAATAATAAAAAAAAGAACGAAAGAGTTGAACAAACAAAAAAAATAACAATTCGGTTTATTTCAACTATACAAAAGTTACTTAATATTAATAATAAAAACTCAACTATTCTGTTTGGCTTATCTTCCTTGTCACAAACATATGTGTTTTATAAATTATCAAAAATTCCAATTAATTACTTGAATAAGTTAAGATATGTACTTCAATATCATGAAACGTCTGTTTTTAGTAATAATGTCATTCCAAAATTTTTTCGAACACAAAGAATATTTCATTTCGACTCAAAATTAAGATATAAAAAACGTTGGAATTATGAAAAAAATAAATGGAAAGATTGTATAAAAGATTATTATCACTATGATTTATCACCAATTATATGGTCTCGATTAGTACCAAAAAAATGGCGAAATATCGTAAATCAGCATTCTACAATTCAAAATAAAGATTTAAACAAAGAATATTTATCGGAGCAATCCTCATTAATTCATCATGAAAAAACGTTAGTGTCAGATCAAAACTGTCAGTTTAAAAAACATTATCGATATGATCTTTTATCATATTTAGATTATAATTCTAACAATAATTATGAAAATACGGAAAATAAGGCAGCCTACTCTATTTATATGTCTAAATCGCCATTAAAAAAAAAATTACAAGTAACAAAAAAAAAAATAACTTTTATAAATTATAATACAGATAAAACCAAATTACTCGATAAAGTTAAAGTAAAGAATATCCCTATCAATAATTTTTTCAATAATTATCGACGATACGAAAATAGTAAGAATATAGAACAAAAGGTGAATACAAAATATTTTGACTGTCAAAATATTTTAAAGATAAAAAAAGTATATCTTTTTGATAAGAAAAGTTTTTTTTATCTTACACTTTATAAAAAAAATAAAAATGAAATACTAAATCAGGCGAGATTTAATGTGGAACTTTTTTATAATGTAAAAATTAATGAAAGTACAACAAAAAAAAATTATATATCATTGGATGAAAAAAAACGAAAAAAATACAAGAATAATAAACAAAAAGGATTTAACATCTTCCTCAAAAGATATTTGATTTTTCAATTGAGATGGGATAATCTTATGAAGCCAAAAATAATAAACAATATTAAAGTATATTGTTTCCTACTTAGACTTCTAAATCCAAAAGAAATGGCTCTATCATCTATTCGAAGAGAAGAAATGAATCTGAATATCATGTTGATTCAGAATAAATTAACTTGTACCAAATCGATGAAAGGGGGACTATTAATTCTTGAACCAATTCGTCTTTCTATAAAAAAAAATAGAAAATTTATTATTTATCAAATTGTACGTAGTTCATGTTTTTATAAGAACAAGCACCAAACAAATCAAAGAAAAAAAAAGCGATTATATATTATGAATACAAATAAATCAACCGCACAACATCAAAATATGAGTTTAAATAAAAACGAACATTTTGATGATTTATTTGTTCCTGAAACTATTTTATCATCTCGACGTTGTAGAGAATTTAGAATTTTAATTTGTTTCAATTTCAAAAAAAAAAATTTAAATCGGACAAATGAAAACAAAAAATTAATTAAATTGAAGTTTTTTCTTTGGACCAATTTTCGATTAGAGGATTTTACTTGTATAAATCGATATTGGTTTAATACTAATAATAGCATCCGTTTCAGTATGTTAAGGATACGTATGTATCCACAGTTGAAAATTCGTTGATGATATATATATTTTACGATATGGATTTTTACTCATCATCGACATCATAAAATAAAATAATTTAAATAAGATTCTAACGATTTACTTTTCACTTTATTAATATTAATGATATATCATTAATCAAAATAAAATTAACATGCAGTAAACAATTCATTTCTTAAATATACAAATAAAATTTAATGCGAGTCAAGTTTCGTAAATTTTCGAAAGCGATGGCGCACACATAAAATAGAAAATAGTTGATTGATTCAAAATTTAAATCATTGATTCATCTAATATCTAAATATATGA